AGAAAAACTTATTAGATACCATGGATTCGGATATCTAATAAGTTATACCTACTATTGGATTTGAACCAATGACTCCCGCCGTATGAAAGCAATACTCTAACCACTGAGTTAAGTAGGTCATTTATAATCAAAAAGAGAAAGAAATGGAACCCGTCACATCGATGGATTATAAATGGAATATTCTTTATAAGCAATACCGATCAAAGAGATAAAAGAAATCGGATGTTGGATCATGTAATATTCATCTTGACAAGAAATTATTGACATGATAAAATATATATAACAAGCACAAGGGCTATAGCTCAGTTAGGTAGAGCACCTCGTTTACACGCGCGCCAATGTTTTTTCAGAGGAGTACATTATGGAATCAAAAAACTTATTGAGAAGTTGATGTCTTACTCCATGACTTTTAGGGAACAAGAGAACAATAGCCTGACAAAAGATTCGGTCTAATTTGGGTGCCCTTTTAGATTTTAGGCAACCAATAGAACCCATTATTGATTTAAGATATTGATAAGGGGAATACTCAGTCTATTCAATGCTAGGCATAATGAGTATAAAGACCTCAAAAAATTCTTTTTTCGTCCTATCTTATGAACTTTAAGGTGTATGAAGTTTCATATTGGATTATTTAAGTATTTAAGTAAAAGGGGGGCGATGGAGACTTCATTTAACTTAGGTTGATCTAAGCCAAAAGCAAACCTACGTCAGGATAACCTTCTTTGAAACACTTCGGTAGTGCTCTCAGATCGGAATCCAAATAAGAAATCAGAGCACATGGAGCCATCTTCTTATCTTCCTGTCAAGAGAATTATGGTAGACTAACTGATTCTTTATATCAGTTAATGAAAGAGCCCAATGCAAAAAAATGCATGTTGGGTCTTTGAAACAGTTCGAATCATTTTGATAATAATCAGTTTGATCTGTTTTACCGAGAAGGTCTACGGTTCGAGTCCGTATAGCCCTAAAAAATAAAATTCAAATACAAAAACAAAAATTGTATAGTTTTTATTTCTTCATTATTGTATTGTTTGTTGTTTGTAACTAGCCGCTTGCAATTGCTTGGTTCATCAAAAAAAAAGCATTCTCATAAGCTTGCTCGCAGGAATCATTCAGGACAGAGCATAAAGCCGAAATCAAAAAAAGTGCACTTTAATAGACCCAATCGCTATTTTTTTTTATCTTGTCTTGGCTAAACAAACCCAATTTTCTTCATTACTCTTCCTAAGTCAATTACATATGAATTTTTCCCCTTTCCTATCCACAATCAAAAAGAGTTAGTGATACTTCTTTTCTTTGTCTTTTGGATACCTGCCGAAGCCTAATGAATTTTTGGAGTCAAAATCATGACACGAACTCATTTAAAAACAAATTCCAACCTAACTCAACAAAAATAAAATCTACTAGTAAGTTACACGGATTTAAAAACGACTTACTCTATTTATGGACAAGCTGGAGTTTGAAAAATGAGGATCTTTATTAACTTTCATTGTTAACATTGTAAAATGGGCTCTTCTTTTATTGCTATACCTTACCTGGTATAGCACAAAACAAAGGAGTCTTTTCTTGTCTATAGAATTCTATAGAATAGAAGTCTAATTTAGTTAATATAAGATCCTATTCTATTAATATTTAATATTATTTATTATTAAATATTAAATTTAGAATAATATTCTTATTCCATTTCCTATTATATAGGTAGAGGTATTATATTACATATATAATATAGGTATAGTATAATCTATTTTTATATAGATTAGTATTTTATTAAGAATTCTATTTTGAATTCTTTTTTTTTTTTTTCTTTTTATAGATTTTTATAGAGAATCCGAAGTGAGATGAAAAATCGAGAAAAGAGTCTTATTTGTATTTGTATAAGGTATAAGAGCAATATCAATATATATTTATAATTGATATCGAAATCAAATTATTGATATCGAAATAAAATTGAAGTAAATGGAACAATTCGAGTCGATGAATCTTGAAATGAGACATGTACCACAGCAAACAAAACTAAGCAGTTCAATCAAAAGAAATTGTTATTTTGACTAAACAGTTATGAATGAGTTGACAATGAATTTCAATTTGACTCGAATAATCGAGTATATTTTCCACGTTCATAGGAGTGCACCCATGTTTCTGCTTTACGAATATGATATTTTCTGGGCATTTCTAATAATATCAAGTGTTATTCCTATTTTGGCATTTCGAATTTCCGGCCTTTTATCCCCAATTAGAAAAGGACCAGAGAAACTTTCTAGTTATGAATCCGGTATAGAACCAATGGACGATGCTTGGTTACAATTTCGAATCCGTTATTATATGTTTGCTCTAGTTTTTGTTGTTTTTGATGTTGAAACGGTTTTTCTTTATCCATGGGCAATGAGTTTCGATGTATTGGGGGTATCCGTATTTATAGAAGCTTTCATTTTCGTGCTTATCCTAATTGTTGGTTTAGTTTATGCATGGCGAAAAGGAGCATTAGAATGGTCTTAGCTCT